GTTTCTAAGATCACTTCCGGATCTAGGTCTTTTACTAGTGAGTCCCGGTAAAGCCCCCAGACAGCGTATTTTTTTGAAACGAGGCCCTCGGTAACGAGACATAAAAACTCCCTATTGAAATTTCATTTTACAGAATAAACTTAACTTAAGACTGAACTAAACGAAACTAAATCTACTGTAGTACTACAAAGAAGAATGAGATGAATTGTATCAATATCCGAATTATTTTGTATATATATATAGGAAGTTGAGGACCCCTTTATTGATTTGTTGCGTAGTGTAGAGATTTCACTGCTCCAATCAAATCCGTTTTTTATTCATAGTTGGAAGTTTCTACGACATAATAGATCGGAAACCCGACATTTTGAAAAGAAAAAGAGGAGGAGTCTTTTCTATATTTGTTGATCTCAAGGAGACAATCATGGAAAAAAATCGAACAAATATGGAAAAGCCGGCTATCGGAATCGAACCGATGACCATCGCATTACAAATGCGATGCTCTAACCTCTGAGCTAAGCGGGCTCACATAACAGAAATTAAGTGCAATAGAACTAACTAACTATACCTATATATATATATATAAAGAATCTTTAAATTATTATTTATATATTATACTTAATTTATAGCATTCATTAGTTATAGCAGATTAGATTAATCATATTAGAGCAGATCGGTACTAAGGAAAGGATAAGATAAGGATGCAATCCAGATCATAATGAGACATTTCTTTGGTTTCATTCAGAAAGGGCGGAGGTAGAACGAAAAAAATCAATATCGACCGTTCCAGTATTCAAAATCGCGCGGGAAAACCGAGAGGGGGGGGCATATGTATATGTGGGATATCTCTATCCATATTGAATTGCAGATACAGAAATGATAGAATCATTTCTGATGGGACAAAATACGGGTCCTCCGATAGAGATGAAAGAATATGGGCGAGAAATGAAATAGGAGTAGGCGCTTTTTCGATATTAGGAATCAGTATCTAATGATTTCAACGGTTCCGACATAAATACATAAATAAATGAAAGAGGGAGATGGGATCACAATGAGATCTTGGTCTCATAAGGGGGTATGGCGAAATTGGTAGACGCTACGGACTTGATTGGATTGAGCCTTGGTATGGAAACCTACTAAGTGATAACTTCCAAATTCAGAGAAACCCTGGAATTAAAAATGGGCAATCCTGAGCCAAATCCTGTTTTCTGAAAACAAGGGTTCAGAAAGCGAGAACCAAAAAAAGGATAGGTGCAGAGACTCAAAGGAAGCTGTTCTAACGAAACGAATGGAGTTGATTAACATTGGTATAGGAATCCTTCTATCGAAATTTCAGAAAGGATGACCCTATCCTATCCTATATACGTACATACTGAAATATCAAACGATTAATTACGATCCAATTCCATATTTTTTTATATGAAAAGTGTAAGAATTCTTGTGAATCGATTCCAAGTTGAAGGAAGAATCGAATATTCAGTGATCAAATAATTCACTCCCCGGATAGATCTTTTGAAGAACTGATTAATCGGACGAGAATAAAGATAGAGTCCATTCTACATGTCAATACCGACAACAATGAAATTTATAGTAAGAGGAAAATCCGTCGACTTTAGAAATCGTGAGGGTTCAAGTCCCTCTATCCCCAATAAAAAGAAAAGAGTCCGTTTTACTACCTAACTATTTAGCCTCTTTATTTTTATTTCGTGATCGGTTCCAAATGAGTTATGCTTCTTATTCACTCTACTCTTTCACAAAAGGATCCGGACAGAAACCTTTCTTTCTTATCACAAGTCATATTATATATACGATATACTTACAAATGAACATATATAGGCAAGGAATTTCCATTATTAAATCATTCAGAGTCCATACCATTACGCTTACGCTGACAAAGTCTTCTTTTTGAAGATCCAAGAAATTCCAAGGCCTAGGTAAGGTTTTGTAAGATTTTTTGAGTCCCTTTAATTGACATAGACCCAAGTCCTCTAATAGGATGATGCATCCGGAATGGTCGGGATAGCTCAGCTGGTAGAGCAGAGGACTGAAAATCCTCGTGTCACCAGTTCAAATCTGGTTCCTGACACGTGGTTAATGTATCGAATGGATACTCATCCAAATGAATCGATATGGAGATCGGGATCCATATTCGTTAATAGTCTAGACCGGGATACATACTTATCCATCTAGATATATACCACCCCCGTTTTTGTAGATGGGTAAAGAAAAAAATGAGATTCTCTTCCCTCTTCTTTTTTTTTATACTGTACCGCCTCTCGCTCAAAAAGAATGTTAATACTTCATACATAGCCAAAGTGAGTTGGCTGAAACCCAAAAGTCTAGCCTAGGGGAGTTGAAGAATGGGAATAGACAGGGTTCATTTCAGATACAGTACAAAGAAAATACGATCCCTTTTCATTTCTGAATTTCATATTTTCTCGCGTATTCTATTTCTTCACTCCCTCTTACGCGACTTCCGGGGACCCATCTAAGTGATGTGCGC